ATAGAAAATCTTTTTGGATCTCTCAATTTAAGCAGGAAACAAAATGTGTTCATATTGTCGTTTAGTTCGTCATCTGCAAAAACAGTCTCAAGCTCATTCAATTTAAATTGCAAAAGGTAATAATAAATTTTCCGTAAGAAATCAAGTTTTCCGAATTCTTCTTTTTTTTGATTCGTCAATAAATTTAATTCCAATTTTTTTCTTTCATTCAATTGCATAACCTCTTTTTCCTTTTTTTGGATCTTTTCAGGAACTTTTCTTTTTATTGTTAAATTATAATTCAGCAAAAGTAATTGGCTAGGTATAAACCACGGTTTCATTTTATACTTATTATAAGGTATAATTTTATATGCATTATAAGGTAGTACAAATTGTGGGAAGAACCAAAATTCCAGAGTCGATATAGGACGATTGAGTATTTCTTCATTCATTCCCATCCAATCAAAAAAAAATCCTTTTTGATTGGGTAAATTGATTTCTTGATCTTGATAAATCGGAAGATAAAAAATATCTTTTTCATCCGTTTTAGTAAATACTTGATACTCAACAGCCCTATTAATATTTAAATTTTTATTCTCGTTGATCTCGAGGTTGATCCAGGTATCAATATTCATTTTATCTATAATATTCATTTTATCTATAAGATCAAAAGGGAAAAGTTCCCAATCAAAATTTATTCTATCTGGAATATACATAATATCACCTTTTCCTATATAATTATTGATAGGAATATTTCCCAGTATATCAAAGATTTTCTTTTTATGTGTGTTGTAATTATAAGAATTTTCTGGATTCTTAGTTACTTGGAATGGTGATCTATAAATAGACGTATCCCTTTTATTTTGATAATTAAGAGATATATAAGATAAAAGATTATATTTATAGCATTTTTTAAAATTATCTTTTTGATTTAGTAATGAATATACTTTGTAATCATTTTCTTTTTTGTAATGAATTAATTGGTCTTTTTCATACGAATCTTTTTTGTTTAAATCTTTATTTTTAATTGTACGACATTGATTGATTCTAGTTCGCCATTTTTGTGCTATTAATCTAGACCATCTAATCGGAGATAAATCATATTGATAATGACCTCTTAACCAGTTTTTCCATTGATTTTTTCCAGAATTCCGAATTTTCTTATGTCTTAATTCAGAATGAATTATTCCTTGTGTTCCAAAATAATCTTTTATTGAAGTCTTAAGAAAAAAAGATGTTCCGTTATATTTAAGAATAGATCTTAACTTATACAAGTTAAGAATTTGGGTTTGTGATAATTTGTAAAATACATATGCTTGTGACAAGAAGGATAAGTCACAAAAATTCTGTGAATTCTTATTACTAATATTATAAAGTGACTTGTTTATAGTTGAAATAAAGTGAATTGTATTTTTATTTGTTTTATTAATTCTTTCTTGATTTGTTTTATTATTGTAAATGTAATTGTAAATGTAAATGTAAATGTAAATGGATTTATCAATAATTATTTTTGTTAATTGAAGAAAAAGTTGTATCTTACTTTTGGGAGTATTAATGCTAGATAGAAGGATATGTATAAATATCGTTTCGGTGAAAGATTTTAAAAAATAAGGTAATTTGCGGATTAATCGAGCAGTTCTTTTTTTTACTATTTGCCAAATATTTTTTGGTGATTCGAATTTTTTAGCATTATAACTTGTTTTATTAGGACTCAAATTTATTCCCTGAGTCACTTTTTTTTTCTCTTTTATAATTATTTCTATTTGATTTCGGATTGTGCTTGTTCTATTAGTTAGATCCTTCATTTTTTTTTCTGTCAGTAAATTATTTGTCCAATCTGTAAATCGAGTTTGACTAAAAGATTCATCAATTATCTGATTGTGGGTTATAGAATCTTTTTTTTTTTGAGTTTTTCTTAATTTATCTACTTCTCTCAATATTCTCAATATTCTTTTTTTAAATAATAGAATGCCTTTGATAATCTGTTTTCTTGTTTCTTTTGAGATATATCTATTTAAAAATAATTTTGTTCTTCTTTTTAAAACTTTTTTAACTCGAGAATACTTTTTTTTTATTTTTATTTTTATTTTTTCAATTATTTTTTCGCGTTTATTAAAAATAGGTTCAAAAAAGGAAGGATGTGTTCGGGGAGAACCAAAAGCAATGTTAGTTTGCAATCCCGCAACTGTTAAAAAACAAAAATCTTTTTCTTTTTTTATTTGCTCTCTCTGAAAGGACTTTGATTTAAATCTGGTCCAAGGTTTCAGATAGAAAGGACGTAGAATCTTTATCTGAAGGCCCTCTATAACCCAATTATTCGGAAATTCGCTTTCTGATAATGGAGTACTATTATAGGTACATATAATATGACTTTCTTTCTTCCATTCCTTAACATCCTCAGACCACTCAGAAGGAAAACCGAATAGGATACGGAAAAAATTTTTCGCTATCATTAATGAAGGTAATCCAATATGTTTTCTAAAAATCGATTGAATTAGTAACAGGCAACTTCTTATGAAGA